CGAATCATGGAAGTAAGAGATTCTACTTGTCTTCTGAACTAAATTCTTGGAGACAAAATCATTTTCTGCTTGATGCCGCTTACTAGATTTCTCGTTTGTTAATTTCCTGTCTTGGTGGGAGGGAGATAAGGATATCTCGTCTTAACAATGAATCAAATGAAAGTGAAAGAAATCGAATTTCATACCTTTTTCCTTTTCTGACGGACCAATCATTCCCTGAAAAAATCCTCCTCTTCCTTATTATTTCTATTTTTTGTATTTATTACTTTTTTTCTTTTTTATTTAGAAATTTCTAAATAAAATTCGAAATACTAAATAATCTAAACTAAAATAATAGAAATAAATTCAATTGAAATAATTAAAAAAAAAATACTACTACTAGATTTCTAATGTCGATTCTAATGAATAATTCGTCAATGACGAATAAAAAACAATTCTATGCAATTCTGAAAGGGGGAAAGATCCCTCGGATAGAATCATTCGATTATATTGACAATTTCAAAAAACTGATCATACTATGATCATAGTATGATGGCCGTTGGTCAAGCAGGCCCCCATCGTCTAGTGGTTTAGGACATCTCTCTTTCAAGGAGGCAGCGGGGATTCGAATTCCCCTGGGGGTAGGGTACTACGAAAGGAAGTTGATCATGGATTACCAATAAGTCGAAAATTGATTCTTCCTGGGTCGATGCCCGAGCGGTTAATGGGGACGGACTGTAAATTCGTTGGCAATATGTCTACGCTGGTTCAAATCCAGCTCGGCCCAATAATTCGCCAATCCGCCATGAGATGATATAACCCCCTTTGTACTTCAGAAATACCCGATCCGGAGATAAAAAAGAATCAAATTTTCTGCTAGATCCCGTATTTCCCTGGGATTGTAGTTCAATTGGTCAGAGCACCGCCCTGTCAAGGCGGAAGCTGCGGGTTCGAGCCCCGTCAGTCCCGACGGATCCAATAAATATATCAAAAAATCTCTCCCTTTTTATGAAGGGGACCGGGGGAAGAATTCCATTGTCAAAGCAAAGGGGAAATCCTTATTTCTTTTTTCTTTCCTTTTGGTAGGAGAAAGACATATGCGGTTGGATTAGTACAATTATTGGTAGCATTATAGTCAGTATTCCAAGAAATGCTGGCTTTTTCGATTGCCCCTGATGCATGTAATGGAATCGAGTACTATACTTTTTTGAGGCGCGCATACCCAAAGGGAATTCCTTTCTTGTCCAATACAAAATTGAATATAAGAAAATACTTTCCAGAAAAAAAAAAAAACAATTTCTTTTTCTGGCTACCGATTTCTGGAACCTGACTTATTAGTTTGAAGTTGAAAAATCGATTTCATGCAAATTGCACACTGAGCTTTTGGTAGAGGTGTCCCGGGGCTAATAATCTACGAAGAAAGGAGGGGGAAGGACAGATCAACCAAAGATCCTACTCCTCTTAGAAAGGCGAATGAATCATTTTTCCTATTTTTCATTTTGTTTTAAGGCCCCATCGACGAAAGAACAAATCGGAAAATAGTAAATTTGATGAATATTCATTTTATACGGTCTCATCTTTATCACACTTCTTTGTCTTCCAAGTCAAAAATAGTTTCGTTCTAAACTCCTTTCTTTTTCCATTTAGCTTTTATTGTTTGTTTGGGTTTGTAACTATGTGATCACTGGAAGTGGAAGAGCTATTTGATGAGACTTCATCAGATGATTGTACAAGAAGGAACTAGATAGATTAGAGAGAAAAAAAGAACAGATAATAAAAAATGATAAATAAATAAAGGAATTTTGGATTGGGTCAGCAATCCAAGTTTGGGGCGGTATGGATAAAAGAACTTCCTATGTTATACTATTCAATTCAATTCTCGACGACGAATTGATTTGATAGTTCAGATATTGTTATTCATGATATTGATCTGATTCAAGATCATCGAGAGGTAATATTCATTCATTGAATTTACAGGCCAAAGATTTATCATCTCTATGGGATTAAATCCCGAGTTATTGCGAAGTAAAAAACCGATGAGATTATGGAAGTAAATATTCTTGCATTTATTGCTACTGCACTATTTATTCTAGTTCCTACCGCTTTTCTACTTATCATTTATGTAAAAACAGTCAGTCAAAACGATTAATTATTAACTAATTTGAATGAAACTTGACTTCTGAGTTCTTAGCCAAAATTGACGAAATAAAATGAAAAAGATTCAAATTTCATGTCTTAAATGAAATGAGTGGACTAGAATCGGCAGTATTCTAATAGATAGATAGTATGGTAGAAAGATTCATCTATTTCTTTCTACCATACTCTTTATTAGTTAGATTGTTGTGCCCCCTGGAATAAAATAAAGATAGAGGCTGCATTTGATATGGATCTATATATCAATCTACAATATTATCTTGATATATGTGAATATAAATTCAATATATGGGATTGACATAGCATCCAATTCCATTTATTTGCTATATCTATTTGTTCTGATCAATCTCAATTACTCCTATGTCTTATAGTTTGAATTACTATATTTTTGATTTCCAATATGAATCTCGGTATCTATTGAGAGAATCAAATCAATGAAGCAAAAGCGATAGATATAGGCATATTCAAAAAATCACGTAGTAATCTTTTTTTTTTTTTAACATTCCCAAGAAGTAAACCATTGACAGTAGTTCCACGGGCATCGAAAAGGAAGAGTAAACCTTACTGATTTTTAACGCCTGAACCATGATATGAAATAAGTCGATAAAGTCTAAATCCAATTTCAAAAATTCGAAAACGGTAAGCAATATGTGACTCACCTGACGATCTTATTCTACATAGTATCTCGTTAGACAACCACTATGTTTATATCCTTTCTTTCTCATACAAAGTGCGTATACACTTAACAAAACCACTCCTTCTTTCAACAGTAAAGAGAGAAACAAATAAAAAAAGGGTCCGGCCCTCCTCAGTATCACCTAGGAAGAGGCCATTGATTGGAATAGAAAATTTAGGAAGAATTAGGTTCGAATAAATTTCCCGGGATCCTCTATCCTTTCGAACTACAAACATGGGAATCGTTGAAATAGCTCTTTGATTGAAAGAGGATGATTCCTATAATACTCCAGTCGAGTCCAATGGAATTTCAAAATTAAGATATTTTTATTTTGTTCCAAACGTGTTGCAGAACCATCTAGAAAGCAATTGATATTGATACAGTTTGCTTCCTTAACTAAATTAGTAGGACCCCTAGAGTCCACTCCTTCCCCACACTACGAGGGAAAGGGAAAAAGTAAAGACTACCATTAAAGCAGCCCAAGCAAGACTTACTATATCCATATGAATTATGTCCCCTATCTCTATAAATATAAAGGAATTGTTCCATTATTCCTCACTAATAATAGTAGAATCAATGGCGCAGAGTCAAAAAGAACGAAGACTATTAATAAACCAATCCAAAAAATTCGCCTATTTTCTAAGAAATTCCTATATGATTTATAATCGGGAAAGATTAAACCCAAACAAAATCCGCAGTAACATCTCAAGGGAATGTTACTAATGGAACATGTAGGAATAATAGGTCCTATTCTTTTTTTGTTGACCCTCATTTCAATTGATTGGATGCTTGAGCACTGAGATATTTTCGTGAGTTCCTCGTATATAATAAAGTATCTTCCGCCCCCCTCCACAACTATTTCGATTTCCTATCGGGCTCTCCAATCTAATCCAAGGTCCAGTCATTATACAATGGATTAATAATCTCAAATTTTTATTTGTAGTAGAAGGTAATTGCGAAGTCTTGATAGCCCCTCTAGCATTCGAATATTTACTTGAAAGCTAAGCCTAAATATGCAATGCAAGGATATTTACTTACAATTTTTGAGAAAAACACCCAGACCAGGTGTTTAGAATCAAACAAGTATCAACAGTCTGCTTTCTCTGCTTCTGCTGGCGAATCATTCGGCGGGTTATATCAACAGAAGAAAAAAAAGAGATTTCAATTTTTTTGTTGATCAGGCGACACCCGGATTTGAACTGGGGAAAAAAGGATTTGCAGTCCTCTGCCTTACCACTCGGCCATGTCGCCAAAATGCTACAAATACAAAATAGATGAAAACTTTTCCGGATTACTGAACTTCTTTTTTATTGTACTTGCACCTTGAGTTCTGTTTTCCTTAATTTTTCCTAAAAGTCAAAGAAATCCTAATCCTTCTTCCCTTTTGATTGGGTTTGATTCATCCTTTCAATTTCGATTGAGTCTATCTCAAAATTCATAATGTTCAAAACTTTCTCTTACCTTTCTATTGAAAAATCCAATGGAGATTTTCAGTCGCAAAATACAAAATTCAACTTTCGGAAAATAGGACCCATTAACTATTGACTTAGAATGCATGAATGATTCTTGGATTTGAATTTCCAAATTTTGGTTTCCTAATGACATAAGAAAATACAACTTGATATATGATATATAACCAATTAGTATGGATTTTTTCAATCAAAAAATCCTTCTCAATTTTAATTATTAATAATAATTATAACAACAATTATGAGTATATGTAAACCCCCAAGATAAATTGTTAGACGGATATATATTATTTATATATGTTCCCGATATAGACTTATCAGATATCAGAAAAGTATCATACTTCAATTTGAATTTTGAATTGAATAGAAAATTTAAATTATGTTTTCGGAGAGCACAACCTGTGTTGCCCCGAATAGAACATAGAACGACAATAAAACAATAAAAGAGAAGAAAGACAGATATTATAGATATCTCCACACGTGTTTAAGCCATACAAACCTTCTTTTCTTATACACTTCACAATCGTATTCTACTCAAAAATCCGTAAACAAAATCTCTCTCTTCTCTGCGAATTATTTTTTTTGAACAATGAAATCCATAACATAAAAGGGGGTTAAATGCTAAAAAACCGATTCTAATTCTATATATTCTTTCTGATTTTTATGCCTTTATCTTAGCGAAAAGATCAAATGTCCAATCCATTTATTTTTCTTGTATTCAA